GTCGATAATATGAGAATCCGCGAAATCGGCCCAGGTCGGCTTACTGATGGGATGCCCTAACGCATTACAAAACCGTGCCTTAGTCAATGATCCAATCAGATGAATAATTGGAACGGTTGTATCGACCTTCTTCATAGTATTATCTATTATAAATGAATTTTCTAGCATTTGACTCCGTACCACCAAAAGATTTATTCGCACACTAGAAAGATATCCCAGAAAGTTAATAGAGTGCTTGTCTAAGTGGTTTATATGAGCCCTTCTTGGTTCAGACCACACGCGAAAATGCCATTGCCATAAATTGACAAGGTAATATTTCCATTTATTCATCAGAAGAGGCGTATCTTTTGAAGCCAGAATGGATTTTCCTTGATATCTAACATAATGCATAAAAGGATCCTTGAACAACCATAAGATGTTCTGAAAATCATTAGAAAAGACTTCGACAAGATGTTCGACTTTTCTATAGAAATATATTCGCTCAACGAGGACTCCAGAGGATGTTGATCGTAAATGAGAAGATTGGTTACAGAGAAAAAAGAAGATGGATTCATATTCATATACATGAGAATTATATAGAAAGAATAAGAATCTTGGATTCCTTTTTGAAAAAATGGAAATGGAGTTCTTTGGAATAATAAGACTATTCCAATGAAAATGCTCGTGGAGAAAGAATCGTAATAAATGTAAAGAGGAGGCATCTTTTACCCAGTAGCGAAGGGGTTGAACCAAGATTTCGGGGCGAATGGGGTGGGGTATTAGTACATCTAACACATAATTTAAATGTGAGAATTTGTCCTCTAAAAAAGGAAATATTGAATGAATTGATTGTAAATTATAAGATTTTTCTATTTCTTTCCCTTCTAAAGAAGCTACTAGTCCTAGGGAAAATGGAATTTCCACAATGACTGCAAATACCTCTGATAGAATTTGAGAATAAAAATTATAGTTGTGCCCAAAAAATTGATTTTGGTTAGAATCATTAAAAAAAATACTCAAATAAATCGGTTGATACATTCGAGTAATTAACCGTTTCACACTTAGTGAACTAGATTTATTTTCATAACCCACATTTTCCAATGAAATCGTCGATCTATTTAAACCATGATCATCAGCAAGTGCATAAATATACTCCCGAAAAAGAAGTGGGTATAGGAAGTCGTGTTGTTGAGATCTATCTAGTTCTAAATATACTTGAAATTCCTCCATTTTAAATTAGATTGAAACCGAAGGTAAGGGATTTATTGGATGATCAAATGATACATAGTGCGATACAGCGAAAACAAAGTATTGTAGTAAAAAAAAAAGTAGATACCTTGAAAACGAGTCGACTCATCACCGGATTCTCTATCCTCTCATTTTCCATTTAATTGAATAATTAAATTGGTTTATGTTTGTTATAGTATAAAAGTTAGAAATCCTTTATTTTTTCAATCCAATCGCTCTTTTGATTTTGGAAAAAACTATCTTTATCAATATACTGCTTCTTCTACACATTCATCTTTGACCCATAATAGGGACTAACTAATACTTAGGATTCATTAAATAAATCTATAATCCACTCATGGGAAACCCTTTCCCCGTGTTAGGAACTAATATCTTTTTAACGTTTAATTAGATCGGGGAATCATTCAAATTAAGAACAGAAGCTCGTTCCTTTTTGTTTCCCGATAATTGGAACCCTAGGGCTCTATCCATTTATTCATTCGACCCAACTTTGAATTCAATTTCTTTTGTTCCGCGCCAAGAATTAAAACTTGGTTTTGTATCGATTGAATAAGAATAAAATATTCTCAAAATTCTCGATTGATACGACATGCTGTTTTTTCCATTCATTCCTTTCAGGATCAGTCGTGGTCTTACAAACTCTCCCCAAGATCTGGACGAATCCTTTGCTTCATAGAAATGTGTAAAAGATGCTAGCCGTACTTAAAAGCCGAGTACTCTACCGTTGAGTTAGCAACCCGAATAATTCGAATGGGTAGATACAATCGGAATAAAAATAAATAAAAGCGATTGAATTGCACAACGGAATCAAAATAGTAAACTAGCAACAAATTTAATAAAAAAATTGTTAATCGATTCTGAACATAAAAAAAACCTATGGGACGGAGATAAATAGCTCCAGTTATCCACGATCGAATTATATTTGTTCGATACACTCTTGTCAATATGACGGTGAATGTTGAATATGAAGGTTGAGAAAATAATACAAAAAATACAATGGCGAAAACAAAAAAAGTTAATTCTTTATTAATTTAATTCAAATCAAAATAAAATTAAATAGAAAATAAAATAAATAAAAATATATAAAGAATTAGATAAATAAAAAAATTAAGTAATACTTAATATAAATACTTGAAAAAAAAAATCTAAAAAAAAACAAAGTACTTGATGCTGAATTTGCATTCCATAGATAAGAAACATAGATACAAATAGATAGAAAAGAAGTGTAGTTGAAAGAATAAATTCCGAAAAAACTAGGAAGAAATCTTGGGTTTATTCAATCAATGAATATTAAGTAAAATAAACAAGCTTAATCCCTCGTCAGGTTTCAGGTAATTCCATTTTTGCTATTTCCAGATCCAATTAATTCATTGTATTTCCTTTTCCTTTATCTTTTTTATATGCATCTTATATCAATCAAATTCTAGCAAGAGAATCGATTTTTGTCCTTATACTTATAGAATATGATATTCTATGGTAGGAATTCTAAATCGAAATAATAAATAGGTATGAATAGAACAAAAAAAAGGGGGGTTAGGAAAGAAAAAATTATCCAAAACTATTATAGGACTCATCCACACCCTTTTTTTTTTGTTCTATGCCTTAATTGAATTTCGTGGGATTAAGATTAAGTTCTGTAAAAACCCCTACCTTCTTTGAAATATCATGAACAGTTCCTGTAGGTTGAGCGCCCTTGTCAAGGAAATATAGAATAGCAGGAACATTTAAATGGGTTTGATTATTTAGCGGATCATAAAAACCCACTTTCCGAAGATCTCTTCCTTCTCTTCGGGATCGAACATCAATTGCAACGATTCGATAAACGGCTCATTGGGATAGATATAGATGAACAATATCCCCCCTAGAAACGTATAAGAAGTTTTCTCCTCGTACGGCTCGAGAAAAAATGATTAGAAGTTCTGTCTCCGTAGAGAATTAGAATGTCAAATAGATCTATAAAATAACCAAATCAATTAGAAATTTAAGTGCTTCTTTCTTTTTCTTTTTAAAAAATGAAAATGAAAAAGAAAGCATTCGTACTCTCATAACTCAAGTTGGATAACTTTCGAACAGCCCAAAACAAAAGCAAATGCCTACGGATTTTCTTTTTTGAGTGGTCTCGAACCCCCTTTTTTGTCTCGTTTCGAATCTATTTTTGGATTCTTGATTCTGACTAATTGTTGAGACAATTGAAAACGGTATTTCCTTGTTCCAGGATCCGCTATCTTTGCCTTGAATCATTGGGTTTAGACATTACTTCGGTGATTTTTAATGTTTTAAAAAATGGCAGCAACACACCCCTTTTTTTGTTTTGATTTCTTTCTATCAAAGAATCATATGAACAATTGATTCCTGCATGATACACTTTTGATCGAAAGAGTTTTCCCAATTCCAACAAATTTTCTTTTTGCTTTTGGATTTCAAAATTGCTTGAATCAGATCCTTTCGATTTCTATATCGAAAATATACTTACGAAGTTTTTTCCAACTTATTGATTGATATTAACCCTAGATCCTTGCCCCTGATAAATGAATAAATACTTTCTACTCGAGCTCCATCATGTACTATTTACATTATAACCCAACAAAAAATGAGGATTCTAATAGAACAGAACAAAGGATGTCGAGCCAAGAGCCCATTCATATAAAATCGAAAACAGTGGATGTAAAAAAATCCATAGCGGATCATGTCCTTCAAGTCGCACGTTGCTTTCTACCACATCGTTTCAAACGAAGTTTTACCATAACATTTCTATAGTTTGGAACCGGTATGTAATTGATTCAATTATGGAATCATGAATAGTCATTGCTTCGGCCGATACACAGTCTTTTTTCTTTTTTTCCGTCTATATGAAGTGAATAGTTAATTTATGAAGAAGAGGCCTCAGTAAGAATTCAAATTAACCCTCTATTTTATTGTATGAATGCAATATTTCTTTATTTATAAATAAGACGACTAAAAAAATCAGTTAAATTCTTTTTGAATCCCCGTTGCATCTTCAAATGATTCGATAGAATCGATTCAACAATCTTACACTTCTTCGAGTACCAAGGACCAATACGAAACATTAAAACTATTTAATTGAAAAAATTTCCTCCCTCGGCATGACCATTTGCAAAAGAATAACGAAAGGGAATATTTAGGTTGTTATTCTTTCATCCTGAATCCTGAAAGATCAAATCAGAATTGCAAAAAATCGGCGATTTCCATATCTATCAGATTAGACTGAACAATTTTCATTGGAAATAATTATGTATATTGTATGTTAAATATTTAACAGTAAGGTAAGGGCTCGCAAATCTTAAAAAAAAAAAGGCGAAAGAACGTTATCACTGAAATAGAAAAATAGCAATCCATGTGTATAAGCATTTCCTCAATTTATGCGTAGTCTCTTTGGCTAGGATGTATGAATCACCCCCGTCTAAATTGCTTTTACAGCGATTTCCAATTATTCATTAAAACCAAAGACAAAATACCTAAAAATGAGGGTCAAAGAAAATCCATTCCGTATGGAACTGGATTATTGGTTAATGAGATTTGGACAGACACAGATATTGAAATCGATATCTTCCATTGCTCACTAACTCTTATCTACTCCTACGCCCAATTCATTCTGGGGGGATGTAAATAAAAAAAAAAGATCCTATTTTACGGGATGCTAGACTATTTTGTATAGATACAAAGCCAAAAGGGTCCAGATTAAGTCATCGTTTCCTTTCCTATTTTTTTTTTTATTTTAACCTAACCTAGTCTTAAGAAACTTAATCCCGAATTCAATAGGAAATATAGAGGCTTTTTGATTTTTGATTTCTATTTCGAATGGATCCTTGAAAATTCAACTAGATATGGGGCGTAAGCCTTTTCTAAGAAACGAACTGAAATATGAAAGTGAAAGGGAGGGGCATACGCTAAAACGCCCATCCAACTTTTTTGTGAATTCAAACTCTTGTGATCGATGTTCCCATCTTACCTGGATCACAAATGCATTCAGTTACATTTTCGTATTATTTGAATTGAATTCAATTTGTGAAAAAGGATCTGATTCAGAGAAGAATTTTTCAAAATTATAAACAAGAAGTACATTTTATCAAAAATTATACTCTTAAGAAGGTTGATCAAAAAGATCATTTTGATTCTGTCCGCTCTGGGACGGAAGGATTCGAACCTCCGAATACCGGGACCAAAACCCGTTGCCTTACCACTTGGCCACGCCCCATTTCAATTTCGATTCGGTACTAATAAAGACTAATATTGGTATTGGTTGTTCGTCAATTCTAGTCCAAATCCCTAAAATTAGATTATGGTTTAGTGTTAAGATTTTGACACGTGTCGATCGAAAATGAAACCAAATTTCTTGATCATTACTTCTTGATCATTCCATAGAATTCAATTAAGATATTGTATGAAAATATGATTTCTTTTATTCTCTTGTGAGAACTGAAGGATTTTTATTTTGATTGGTTCGGTTCAAAAAAGTATTTTTTTTGTTTACCTTACTTTATTTTCTTCATTTTTATCTTATATCAATAACATATTAATAACTCAATCAAAATACAATTATCTCCAAGAACAAAATGTTTGTTATGCTTAATATTTTTAGTTTGATCTATATCTGTCTTAATTCTTCCCTTTATTCGAGTAGTTTTTTATTTGCCAAATTGCCCGAGGCCTACGCTTTTTTGAATCCAATTGTAGATGTTATGCCAGTAATACCCATTCTATTTTTTCTCTTAGCCTTTGTTTGGCAAGCTGCTGTAAGTTTTCGATGAGATCTTTAATACTGTCCTAGAAAAATTCATGATTTATTCGAGTTCGAGAAAAAAAATTCTAACAATTGATAAGATCAGATGAGTCTTACAATATGAACGAACCCTCAATTCAAAAAATGAAATTCTTGGGTAGCCAGGATCCATTTTGACCCGTCCCCGCATTTACTGATTCTGACCTTTTTTCACTGAAAAACCATATTAGAGCCCACCACAAAATGGAAGTCTAATTGTGTTAATTTCTGAAATATTTATAGAAATTCTAAAAAGAACTTAATTTCTTGGTGTCAAAATCGGATATGTAGTATAAAAATAGAGAATCTATTCTCTTTTTCCTTTTCCCCCCAAAAACGATTTGGAGATTGTGTAATGCTTACTCTCAAACTCTTTGTTTACACCGTAGTGATATTCTTTGTTTCTCTCTTCATCTTCGGATTCCTATCTAATGATCCAGGACGTAATCCCGGACGCGAAGAATAAAAAATAAGAAGTTTTTCCTTGCTTTATTCTTATAAGTGTTCTTAGGATTTTATCTATTCCGCAGCTTTTATTATTACAAAAAAGCAAAAATGTTCGCTAAATTCGAATTCGAATTTGAAAGATACCAAGCCATCGACGGAAACGGAAAGAGAGGGATTCGAACCCTCGGTACGAATAACTCGTACACCGGATTAGCAATCCGACGCTTTAAGCCACTCAGCCATCTCTCCTAATTGAAAAAAAAAGAATTACTATGTTACAGTACAAAAAAAATAATGCTTGAAAAAAGACCCTCTTTACTTTATTTTCAATATTTACTTTCTATAATACTATATTTTTCGATAATACTATATTATTTTAGTATATTATTTGACTTTCTATATTATAGAAATATATATAAATAAATTGATTATATAATATCAATCAATTTATTATATAGCTTATAGAAATAGAGTTTATAGGATTGATTTTTTTTATTTTCGTTTGTATTCATTCTATTATAGAAATAGATACAACTTTTATCAGCAATTCGATTTCTATAAAATTAAAATAAAGAAAGGATTCGAAAGAGATATCTCGAATCGAAATAGAAAAAAAAAAGAAAGAAAAGAATATCTCTTTAATTTCATTCAACAGGGCCTTTTTTGATTTCCACTTCCACGGCCTGGCCTGGTCAGTACCCAGCCGGGCCCTTTTTTTGTTCCAATGAACCACACCGCCGAACCATAGAAAAATTATTTTTTTGTATTTGATTTGAAACCAAAAAATGAAATCCTTGTTATTGTATTCAAACAACAATAAAAAGAAGGACTATTTCCAGTTCTTAATTATTAAATTTAATTATTTAAACGAAATAAGTCCTCTTTTCCTAATTTCATTAAGACTCCTGACAAAGGCGTCAACGTTCTAATCTCTCATTTTCATTTCATAAGTATTTTTCATTTCTGTCCTATCTTGATTACGCCCGATTCTCTCGTTCGACAAAAGTCCCTTTTTTATACAATAATCGCATTGTAGCGGGTATAGT